AGACCTAAATAAGGGTCACCCTTCTTTGAAACACTTTGGTATTGCTCCTAGATCAGGATACAAATAATGAATCAGAGCACATGGAGCCATCTCATTCTCTTCTTTTCTCTAAAGAAAAATATGGTGAACTAACTGATCTTTACATCAGTTGATGAAAGAGCCCAATGCAACAAAATGCATGTTGGGTCTTTGAAACAGTTCGAATCATTTCGATAATAATCAGTTTTATCTGTTTTACCGAGAAGGTCTACGGTTCGAGTCCGTATAGCCCTAATACATTCCATTTTGATTTTGTTTTGTATAGAAATTTGAGTAGTAGTAGGAACAATAAAATAAACACAATAATTCATTCCAACGGACCCAATTGGTCTTTGTCAAATCTCGGATAAAATACCCATCTCTCTCCATCCACTTTCATGAATGAATTACATATGATATTTTTATTATTCTTTATTTGTTCTTTGAATTGTTTTTCATTGAATTGAAAATAAAAATGGAATTTGTAATTTGTTTATTGAATTCTGAATTATTGAATTTCTTTAATTTTTTCTTTACTATAAGATAAGGGATTCTTTACTTTTACTTTTTATTTATAAGATATAAGATCAATATGAAATAGAAAAAATATACAAAAATATACATAAGATAATAAGTATAAACTAAGTATAAGAGCATGCTATGTCTACACCTCACATATAGAAATAGAATCAAAAGGAGAAAAAAAAATAGAAGTGGGATGACATTATATGAATCTTGAAACAAGGTATGTCCTACAGCAAACAAACTCTCAACTATGCGGCTTTATTTGATCAAAATTATTTTCTTGTTTCATCGAAGAAGTTCTAGATGATTTGAAAATTCCAATTCAAATGGAAGAATTAGGCCTATTCCACATTCATAGGAGTACCTTTATGTTTCTGCTTCACGAATATGATATCTTCTGGTCATTCCTAATAATATCAAGCATTATTCCTATCTTGGCATTTGTCATTTCGGGGATTTTAGCCCCGATTAGGGAAGGTCCAGAAAAGCTTTCTAGTTATGAATCAGGTATAGAACCCATGGGGGATGCTTGGGTACAATTCCGAATTCGCTATTACATGTTTGCTCTAGTTTTTGTTGTTTTTGATGTTGAAACGGTCTTTCTTTATCCATGGGCAATGAGCTTTGATGTATTGGGTGTATCTGTCTTTATAGAAGCTTTCATTTTCGTGCTTATCCCAATTGTGGGTTCAGTTTATGCATGGCGAAAAGGAGCGTTGGAATGGTCTTAACTGAATATTTAGACAATCAAAAGAAAAGGGAAGGAAAGGATGACATTGAAACAGTTATGAATTTGGTCGAGTTTCCATTACTTAACCAAACAACTCCCAATTCAATTATTTCAACTACATCAAATGATCTCTCGAATTGGTCAAGACTTTCCAGTTTATGGCCACTTCTCTATGGTACCAGTTGTTGTTTCATCGAATTTGCTTCATTAATAGGCTCGCGGTTCGACTTTGATCGTTATGGGTTGGTGCCAAGATCGAGCCCAAGGCAAGAACAATGAACCGGGCTCATTGTTCACAGCTCGAGAACAAGGCAAGAACAATGAAAAGGGCTCCCTCTTTAGTAAGATTATATGAGCAAATGCCTGAACCAAAATATGTCATTGCTTTGGGAGCTTGTACTATTACAGGAGGGATGTTCAGTACTGATTCTTATAGTACTGTTCGCGGAGTCGATAAGCTAATTCCTGTGGATGTCTATTTGCCAGGTTGTCCACCTAAGCCAGAGGCAATTATAGATGCTATAACGAAACTTCGTAAGAAAATATCCCGAAAAATATTTGAAGATAGAACTGTGTATCAACAGGAGAATCGATGTTTTACTACTAATCACAAGTTTTACCTTGCGACGCAGTACTCATACTGGAAATTACGATCAAGAATTACTCTATCAATCACCATCTACTTCAGAGATACCTTTTGGATTTGAAATCTTTTTCAAATCCAAAAGGTCAGTATCTTCCTACGAATTAGTGAATAAGGCAGGGTTTTCTTGTGCAGAATAAGAAACAGCGGGTCAATCATTAAGATGAAAAATTTTATTGTCAATATGAAATATTCATACAAATAAAAATGCGGGAGAGATGAAGAAGATGCAGGTTCATTTCTCTGATTGGCTAGTAAAGCATGAGCTAATTCATAGATCTTTAGGCTTTGATTGTCGAGGAATAGAGACTTTACAAATAAAAATCGAGGATTGGGATTCCATTGCTGTCATTTCATATGTATATGGTTACAATTATTTACGCTCCCAGTGTGCCTATGATGTAGCACCAGGCGGATTTTTAGCTAGTGTGTATCACCTTACGAAAATACGATATGGTATAGATAAACCAGAAGAGGTATGCATAAAAGTATTTGCTCCCAGGAGTAATCCTCAAATCCCGTCAGTTTTCTGGATTTGGAGAAGTGCTGATTTTCAGGAACGGGAATCTTATGATATGTTGGGAATTTCTTATGAGAATCATCCTCGCCTTAAACGTATCTTGATGCCTGAAAGTTGGATAGGCTGGCCTTTACGTAAAGACTATATTACGCCCAATTTCTATGAGATTCAAGATGCTCATTGATTTAAATTAAAATGAAATCTGGAGTCGTGTCGTATAAGTAAAAAATAAGTAAAAAAGCGGTTTTTTATCATTCAATGAGCATCTTGGCATTTCCCTTCTAGATGAAAAAGAGTAACTGGACTTTCATTCGTATTGTGGAGGGGCTAAAATAAAAAAAGAAAAAGAGGTTCTCATTGCTATTCCCCAATTGGGAGGATATCATATAATATACATTTTGTATGAGCAGATCCTGTCCTTCCACTCTTTGATTGAATTCTTTTAGCTAATTTTTTTTAGCTATTAAATTTGAGATATATACAAAAATTTAACATACTTTTGGAATAAGAAAAGTATGAACAGAGAGTAAAAAAATACAAATGAAAAAGAAAGTAAAGAATATCTATTCCGATCCGTCTCAATGAATTAATTTCATTTGTATGAGGTATGAATATCTATCCGATACATTATTCACGTGTCAGGAACCAGATTTGAACTGGTGACACAAGGATTTTCAGTCCTCTGCTCTACCAACTGAGCTATCCCGACCATTTCCCGTGCATCATCTTAGCAGAATACTTATATCTATGTCAATGAATTTCTTAGATCTTCAAAAAAAAGACTTTCTTTGTTTGTAAATGTAAGTAAAAAAATATGGACTATGAATAATTCAATAACGGAGATTCCTTGAACATATATGTTCATATTGTATTATACAAAACAAATGAGATTGGATTGGAAAAAGATCCGAAGATTTCTATTCGGATCCATTTGTGAAAGAACAGAGTGAATGAAATGAGAAAGATATTTCAGTTTGTTTAAACTGAGTTCCACTGATGAAAAAAAAAAAGAAAGAAAGAGGATGAGGATAAATAAAAAGTGAGGAAGTAAAATGGGCTTTTTATTGGGGATAGAGGGACTTGAACCCTCACGATTGAAAAATTCGACGGATTTTCCTCTGACTAGAAATTTCATTGTAGTCGGTATTGACATGTAAAATGGGACTCTCTCTTTATTCTCGTCCGATTCATCTTCAAAAGATCTATCAAACTCTGGAATGAATCATTTGATCACTGAATATTCGAATTCGATTCTTTTTTCAACTTCAATTAGAATTGATTCACAATAACTCTTCCATTTTTCATATATTTTTTGATCTCTATTATTCTAATATTATTCTAATTATATAGAATAATAGAAATAGAGGGTTTCTATAGATCCTTATCTCATACTATTACTCATATTAATAGTAATCTAAATATGAAAGAAATAAAAAATATAAAAAAGGATATATTATTTCATTAAGTTCATAAGAGAGTTCTACTATTCTATTCTAGAATAATTAGAATAATAGAATTCAGAAATCAATTCTATTAATTCTATATAGCTATTAGAATAGAATATATATATATATATATATATATATATATATATATATATATATATATATATATATATATATATATATATATATATATATATATATATATAAAGAAATAGAAGATTTCTATTTTCATATCTCATATATAGAGATACAGAATAGGATTCCATCTAAGATTTGGGTTGTGATTAATCGTTTGCTATGTCAATATGTATACGTACGTATTAGGTATATAAAGTTATCCTTTCTGTCATTTCAATAGAAGGATTTTAGCTACTAACGTAACGTAGTCAATTTCATTCGTTAGAACAGCTTCCATTGAGTCTCTGCACCTATCCCTTCTTATTCTCATTTTCCATCGTTTTTTCTCTCAAAACAAAGATTTGGCTCAGGATTGCCCATTTTTAGTTCCAGGGTTTCTCTGAATTTGGAAGTTACCACTTAGCAGGTTTCCATACCAAGGCTCAATCCAATCAAGTCCGTAGCGTCTACCAATTTCGCCATATCCCCCTTTCCTTTGAGACAAGGATCCAGTTGGAATTCCATCCAACTCTTTCATTTATCTTGACACTATTTAATTCATTAGGTAATGATTCCTATATTGAAAAAGTGTATGCTGCTATTTTCTTTTTTTGCCCACCCTCTTTTCTATATTCTATCATTTCATCTCTATTGGATGAACCTTCTTTGTTTCAATACGAAATGATTTTATCATTGATGTATCCGCAATTCAATATGGATAGATATATACCACATATATATATATGCCTTTCCTCCTCCTTCATTTTTACAGTGCAGCTTGGAGTAGTGGAACGGTCGATATTCATTCTTTTTAATTTCATTTCGAGAGATTGATATTTCATTTTCATATATATGAATATGGAATAGAATTTCTATTTAGATCTAGTATATATCTAAATAGAATATAAAATATATAACAAAAAATATATAACATATAACTAAAAAAGAGAATAATATTTAACATAATCAACTAAAAGAAGAGAATAAATTTAAATAATCAATAAATGAAATAAAAAAAGAAGAAGAATCACTAGGTAATAGCTAAGATCCGATAGTTTCCTGTATTCCTATACACTATTGCTCTTATATCCGCCCGCTTAGCTCAGAGGTTAGAGCATCGCATTTGTAATGCGATGGTCATCGGTTCGATTCCGATAGCCGGCTCTTCTTTTTCTTTATCGATTTTTTTCTTTCCATGATTGAAAATCTCTACTCTCGCTTTCTCTAAATGTCGAGTCACCGATCTATTATGTCATGGTAACTTGCAGCTATAGCTATGAATAAAAAAGTTGACTAGATCAATTAGATCTCTACAGAAGAAATTGGAAAACGTAACCTTCGTTTGAATTTCCTATGTATATATATATATATAGGAAATCCGAATATTGATAATATTTCTTTTATTCTGTTTTGTAGGACTTTAGTAAATTGAGTTTTGCTTTGCTGGTCCTTTAGTTCAGTCTGAATTTATATATATTTTTTTTTTTTTTCAAATGAAAGCTAATCAAAAAGGAGCCTTTATATGTCTCGTTACCGAGGACCTCGTTTCAAAAAAATACGCCGGCTGGGAGCTTTACCGGGACTAACTAGTAAAAGACCCAGATCCAGAAGTGATCTTCAAACCCAATTGCGCTCTGGAAAAAGATCACAATATCGTATTCGTTTAGAAGAGAAACAGAAATTGCGTTTTCATTATGGTCTGACAGAGCGACAATTACTTAAATATGTGCATATTGCTGGAAAAGCCAAAGGGTCAACAGGCCAGGTTTTACTACAACTACTTGAGATGCGTTTGGATAACATCCTTTTTCGATTAGGTATGGCTTCGACCATTCCTGGAGCCAGACAATTAGTTAACCATAGACACATCTTAGTGAATGGTCGTATAGTGGATATACCAAGTTATCGTTGCAAACCCCGAGATATTATTATTACGAAGGATAAAGAAAGATCGAAAGCTCTGATTCAAAATTATCTTGTTTCATCCCCCTACGGGGAATTGCCAAACCATTTGACTATTGACTCCTTACAATATAAAGGATTTGTAAATCAAATAATAGATAGTAAATGGATCGGTCTTAAAATAAATGAGTTGTTGGTCGTAGAATATTATTCCCGTCAGACTTGATTCTAACGAAAATACAAAAGCAAGGTTCATACCAATTTTGACTCCTTTCGCTGAAGTAAATAGAGTACCTTGTGCCCTGTCTCATTCACGTATCAAAAAAGGATCGGCAATAGGATTTTTTTTTCTTCTTTTCAATAGATTTCTATTTGTATTTCTTTTACCTATCACAGGGATTAATTAGGGATAGAGAATGTCTATTAAACAAGGGTCTTACCGTTAGAATAATGATATCAATTCTTATTTTATTTGATACATTGTAGTTGGTAACGTTGATGAATGAAAAGAAACGGAGAGAGAGGGATTCGAACCCTCGGTAAACAAAAGTCTACATAGCAGTTCCAATGCTACGCCTTGAACCACTCGGCCATCTCTCCTACAGAATGTTATTCTTGACCAAAATCCAAATGAATAGCGAGTCCTTCATCTTAATTGTAGTACATGTATGACGGTCCGATGGTTCCATAAGAAGAAATTTCTTTATCCAATTTCCTATTTATCAACAACAACTTCTTTCATCAGCTAACCCATGGAATTCATGAATCGTCCGATGAATCTTTCTATTTCCATTGTATGGTGTGGCACATACACGTTATGCAAACAAAAAGGATGGTTTTTTATTGGAATTTGATTTTCTCATGGCCATTCTTTATCCTTTTTGAATATGCGAGTCCTTCATCTTAATTGTAGTACATGTATGACGGTCCGATGGTTCCATAAGAAGAAATTTGGTTATTAAACTTAGATGAAATAGTAATCGTCATTGGTAGATTACGAAATTTGAATGAAATTGAATCTGATTCAACTATTTCATTTCATCTTTGTTCAAAAAGGTGACACCGCATCTTTTCCAATTAGTCTGTTTTTATGTTATTTTGTACTGTACAATTCCTTTTTTTGTGGGATCGTTTTCCCCGAAGGGGGATGAGAATAATTATAGAATGAATTGCTAATTATGCCTAGATCTCGAATCAATGGAAATTTTATTGATAAGACCTCTTCAATTGTAGCCAATATCTTATTACGAATAATTCCGACAACTTCAGGAGAAAAAAAGGCATTTACCTATTACAGAGATGGTGCGATTTGATTTTTTCTTGTTTTTTTTTACCTCTCAGTTTTACGAGAAAAAGAACGTAGTTAGGAATAGAAAAAAACAAATTAGTGAAAGAAACCTACGCTTGGTGAAGGTGAAGTTTAGAGATAGAGCAATTCCTTCTGTCGTGTATCCTCGATTGATGCAGCCTTAGATGCTTCAATTCTCGATTTTAGTATTAAGCGAAAGGTTACATCTATAGGTTCTGTATTGGAGGTCAATACTACTTCATTTAGTACCAATAGGTGGCATCGGGGAAAAAGCACTACACCTAGGAATCA